CTAACGTGTATATCCGTGTGGATATCAATATCTCACTCACGTCTCTGTTCCAACACGTCGATTTTTATCTAAATAGAAATGAAATGGTTTGAATGAAATCATAAGAATATGGATTCGTACTTTTGACTTCCCCGGGATTGTAGTTCAATTGGTCAGAGCACCGCCCTGTCAAGGCGGAAGCTGCGGGTTCGAGCCCCGTCAGTCCCGACGGATCCAAATCCAATAAAAAAAAGACATCAATATATCGCGCCTTTTTCTGTTAAACTGGGTCAAAATAAAACGGTCGAATTTCATGCCTAATGCTCTCCTTTTCTCTTTTTTTTTTTCACGAAAATTATATCATTAAAAAAAAAACGAAAAGGGAGTTTAGAACTTAACCCCTTTCCTTTTTCTATTTTGTTTCGATTGTTTGTTTGGTTTATTTCTAAACCCTTTGTAAACAATGGAAGTGGAAGCGGTTAGGTGGTTGTACAAGTAAGGCGGTCGATTATAGAAAAGACAGAATGGAAAAGAATGCTAAATAAAAAAAAAGTATCAGTATTTTAGTATTAAAGTAAAGAAATTCTTTTGATTGAATCCGGGATTCAAGTTTGTATTCGGTGTGTGGATAAAAGATCTGCCTATGTTATACTATTGAATTCTCGACGATGAATCGACTTGACAGTCAGATATTGTTATTCATGATATTGATCCCATTCGCTATCATCGAAATGTAATGGATCCCATTGAATTTACAAGCGAAAGGGTTATCATCTCTATGGGATTAAATCCCGAGTTATTGTGAAGTAAAAAAAAACCAAACGATGAGATTATGGAAGTAAATATTCTCGCATTTATTGCTACTACACTGTTCGTTCTAGTTCCTACTGCTTTTTTGCTTATAATATACGTAAAAACAGTCAGTCAAGGTGATTAATTTGAATGAAACTCGACTTCTTAGTTCTTATCAATGATTTAAGAAAAAAAATTCCAATTTCCCGTCTTAGTCTTAAATGAAATGAACGGACTAGAATCAGCAATAGCCTATGAGATCCGATAGTATAGTAGAAAGACTCATATATGAATCTTTCTACTATACTATCTATTTTTATTATTGTAATGTATAAAGATAGAAACTGAATAGAGATCAATCTACAATATGGATATGTATCTTCATACATGTGAATATGACTTAAATATATGTAATGTATATAGTATCTCAATTCTATTTCTTTGCTTCATCTATTTGTATTTTCTTTTTGTTTATTCCAATCAATCTGAAATAAGCGAAAGGCGGCTCTTACGATTTTCTAATTTCTTGATTTCTGATTAGTTTCAATATGAATCCCGGTATCCATTAGAATCAAATCAATGAAAGAAAAACAAACTTGGGCGTATATTACTAAAAGAAAATCAAGTTAATAAAAGAAAATCAAATATGAAAGAAATAAAGTAATCTTTTTTTAGCATTCCGAAGAAGTAATTGATTGAGCGGTTGACAGATGATCCAAGGAGTTCTATGGTACCTTCTTCAGATTTCAAAAGGGGTACCTCAGCGATTTTCAATCCTTGCCCTTGAGCCATGATATGAAACGAGTCAATAAAGCATAGCCGAAATCTAATTTCGAAAATAATAAAACAAGCAGTAAGTGCGAAATATGTGACTTGACCTAGGCACAATCTTATTATTTTTAAATATTAAATACAGTAAAAAGGCCAATAAAAAAAAAAAGTAAAAAGGAGTCCGGTTTTCCGCGTTCTTCCTCATTGTCCATATATAACTCCGGGAAGGGCCGGTTCAGAAAAACGAAATAGAAAATTTAGGAAGACTTCGGTTGGAATAAAATTCCTATTATCCATATCCCCTTTCCTTTCAAAATAGGAATAGGGGAATTTGTGACATATCTGTTTGATTTGGATTCTGAAAGAGTATTATTCATATATATTATGAATTGGATTCTATTATGAATAGAATCGAATACAATTACCTCGCTAGAATCCAAGACAATGGAATTCCGAAATGAAGATATTTTGATTAATTCAATTTCGAAATTCTAAATGGAATTAAATTACTGAATTAAATATATTAAATATAATGAAATTACTTATAATGAAATTACTGAATTAAATATATTGAAATAGATTCTTATTATATTAATTTGATTATTTAATAATTAATATAATTTAAAAGGCTTTGCAGAACGATCTAGAAAAAAAGTGATACAGTTTGATTTCCCAACTCAATTAGTAGTATCTCTAGAGTCCACTTCTTCCCCATACTACGAGCGAAAGGGAAAATGTAAAGACTACCATTAAAGCAGCCCAAGCGAGACTTACTATATCCATGTGAATTATGTCCCCTATCTCTATGAATATGAAGAAATTATTCCATTATTGTTTCCTAATAATAGTGGAATCACTGGTGCAGAGTCAAAAAGGGATTTTGACCCAACGCCCTTGATGAAAGACTCCAATAAATATGAAACGCCCCAATAAATCCACTTAGAACAGGTTCGTATATGATTTCTAGTCGAATCGGTAAAACGAAACTAAATACACAGCCGCGCTTTTCTTTGGAAGTATCAAAGGGAATGTGACCTAATATGTAGTAATAATAAGACCTCTTCGTTTTTTTTTGTTGCCCTTGATTATCATTAAGTAAAAGCCAATTATCCATCCAATCGAATATTGATTGAATGCCCATGCGCTCAGAGACTCTCATGAGTCTGTATACTCTGTATACTGTATACAAAGTATCTCCCGCCCCTTCCATAACTATTAATTCGATTCTCCCTCGGGCTATTCAATCTAATTCAAGACCCGGTCAGTAGACTCTACATTAGCAGTGGAAATAAATCGGTAACTCTTGATTTGATATGATAGCACTTCCACTACTATAATCTTTCCGTGAATTCTAAATGCAAGGATTGACAGCACTTTAAAGAACAGAAACCCCAGCTATTTATAATCAAGAAAGTGTCACGAGTCGCGTACTTTGCTGCAAAAGATTCGGCGAGTTATACCAGCCAAGCAGAATAAGGGATTTCGAGTCGTATCGTTTGTTGATCAGGCGACACCCAGATTTGAACTGGGGAAAAAGGATTTGCAGTCCCCCACCTTACCGCTCGGCCATGCCGCCAAAACGATCCAAAATAGATGAAAATATTCCCCCTTTGCTTGTTTTGGGGGGTACTCAATGTCTTTTTTTTGTACTTCCCTCTGAAATCTCGTTTTTCTTAAATCTTGCCTAAAAGAAATCTGTCTTTTTTTTTTTATTTTTTTGGACGGCTCCATTTCTGCAATTGATTTTATAGTATCTCAAAACACACAATATCTTAATCCCTATCTTTTCTCTTTCTTTTTTTTTTTTTCTATTGAAAAAAGAAATGTGTATTTTCAGTCACAAAAGCCAAAATTCAGGCCAAATTGGAACCATTAACTAGTGACTGTAAATTCATGACCGACTCTTGGATTTAAATTGGAAAGTGTGTTTCCTAATGATAAATGATAGAAGAAAATCAAAATTGATACCTACCTAATTGGTATTGGTTTTTTTCTATAAAAAAAACCTTATTGGTATTGGTTTTTTTCTATAAAAAAAACCTTCTCAATTTCAATTCTCAATTTCAATTATAACAGCAATTATGAGTCTATGTAAACCCCAAACATAAATCGTTTCGGGGCGAGTTCTAGCTTATCGGTTATCTTATCTGTGTATGGTGCCTCTCTATAGGGAATTTGCCGAAAATTGTCATACTGCAATTTAGATTGAAGAGAAAATCGAAATTTTGATAGAGCACGACATGCGCTGTCCCGAATCGAACTATGCAATAAAGGGGGGGTGATGTATATATAGATAGCTATAGCTATATGGGCACGGGTTTACTAAATACAAGCCTTCTTACGCACTTCAATCCTATTCGAAAAATTCTACTAAAAAAAGAAAAAAAGGGGTTCTCCGCAATCATTTTTTGAACACTGGAATCCACCAAAAAGTTAAGTGCTAAAAAAATGAACTTTATGTTGTTATATTGTGTCTGATTCTTATGTCTTTATCTCAGCGAATAGATCAAATCACGACTTTTATTTATTTTTTTTTTCTGGTATCCAAGCGGATTGGAATATGGAATATCATAATAATGGTATAAGTTGAATTATTTTTTTTTTTATTCTATACAAAACTCCGTAAGTCTAAGTGGAATTTATCGCTTCGTTTCCATTTGTATCCGTCTCTTCGAAATTCCGATTTAATTAAGTATAAGTATAAAATCTGCTTTTTTCCCCCGTTCATACGTATTTCATACATTCCATTTCTATGGAGTTGGGTAAAATTTCATGTGATTCAGTAAACAGAATCTAAATTCCAGCATTCCGCATAGAATCATATGAATCAATGCAGAATGAGAAACGAATGGGATTTTTTGATAAATGGGAAATTCAAAATGCTCGGAGATGGAAATGCGGGAATGTCTACAATACCTGGGTCGAATCAGATACAATTTGAAGGCTTTTGTAGGTTCATTGATCAGGGCTTAACAGAAGAACTTTATAAGTTTCCAAAAATTGAAGATACGGATCAAGAAATTGAATTTCAATTATTTGTGGAAACATATCAATTGGTAGAACCCTTGCTAAAAGAAAGAGATGCTGTATATGAATCATTCACATATTCTTCTGAATTATATGTATCCGCAGGATTAATTTGGAAAAGCCGAGGGGATATGCAGGAACAAACAATTTTTATTGGAAACATCCCTCTAATGAATTCTTTGGGAACTTCTATAGTAAATGGAATATACAGAATTGTCATCAATCAAATATTGCAAAGTCCCGGTATCTATTATCGGTCAGAATTGGGCCATAATGGAATGTCGGTCTATACAGGCACCATAATATCCGATTGGGGAGGAAGATTAGAATTAGAGATTGATAGAAAAGCAAGGATATGGGCTCGTGTGAGTAGGAAACAGAAAGTATCTATTCTAGTTCTATCAGCAGCTATGGGTTCGAATCTACGAGAA